ATCTAATCACGCTCTGTAGGATTTGAACCTACGACATCGGGTTTTGGAGACCCACGTTCTACCGAACTGAACTAAGAGCGCTTTATTATCATAATAAATAGTTTGTTACCCAAGGATATATATACTATCCTAAATAATAAAATTAAAGGTTGATTATGTATATCCAATTTTAATTAATATCAATATGACCTCGCGTTTCTGCTCATAAGAAAAGCAATAGGTAGGGATGACAGGATTTGAACCCGTGACATTTTGTACCCAAAACAAACGCGCTACCGAGCTGCGCTACATCCCTTTTCTTTTCACTTGATCTATAGTGTCATTGTAGAGAATCCCTGTTTTCTTTTCCACATCTTTATTTCTTTCATTGATATACCAACCTGTCATTTCTTCTTTATTTTTTTTTTTAGTCTATTATTATATGTTATATATAACATATAATAATAGACTTATATAAGTACTGAAGAAATATGAAACCCCGCGTAAAAAAAATGAAAATTTTTCGGGAATTCTCAGACAGAAAGGGACTTTTTTTGTTTTAAGAAAAGGAATATTTACTTAATTGTTGTACATTTCAATTTGTATTAGGGATTCTGCGTAGACATACAAGTGTGAGTCATTAACTACATCGACACATCCGATCATATATGTATTACTATTATGTATTACAAATTAGAATCAAATTACAAAAATAAAGAAGGAGGGTTTTAAATGCGAGATCTAAAAACATATCTTTCCGTGGCACCGGTAGTAAGTACTCTATGGTTTGGTTCTTTAGCAGGTTTATTGATAGAGATCAATCGTTTATTTCCGGATGCGTTAATATTCCCCTTTTTTTCATTATAGTAAGTGAGGCGGGAAGGGGGTGAAGAAAATTAGAGCTACAATCAAATATCTGTGACTAATCCCTCCCCCTACTCTTCTTTTTTAAAATGAAAATAAATTAGAAAAGAATCAAAATGGATTCACCTCAGTGAAACTAAGAACTCGGGGTTCCAGGACCAAAATGAAATTAATAATAGATGGAGAAAGAAAATGGAATAGCTGTGGCAACAATATAATACAAAATAATTAAATGAAAAACTAAATATCGTACCGTGATTCTAAATTATAAATATAGAGTTAGAAATCATTATATTACTTATTATTACTATATTGTAGATTGCACCAAAATCCTTCATAATTGGATTTTCATTTAGCAACTTCTACTTTTTTTTCGTTCGTCTTCGAGTCGGATCAAAAATCGAAAAATAGAAAAGTTTAGTCAATCAAAAATACAAAGGAGGTTCATGGCCAGGGGTAAAGAAGCTCGAGTAACGATTTTTTTGGACTGTACCAATTGTGTTCGAAACCGCGTTAATAAGGAATCAATGGGCATTTCCCGATATATTACTCAAAAAAATCGACATAATACGCCTAGTCGATTGGAATTGAGAAAATTCTGTCCCTCTTGTTACAAACATACGATTCACGGAGAGATAAAGAAATAGATCGAACCAATCGCTCGCGATTTCGCCTTGCCTTCCAAGGAAGACGAAAAACGACATATTATAATTCTATATAACAGATCCTATATTTTTTAAATATAAAATAAACAAAACAAAGCAATCCTTTTTTTTAATTAAAAATCATTTCTGATCCCATCAAAAAAGAATTAGTATTTTCAGGACAAGGAATAAAAAAACCATGGATAAATCCAAGCGGCTCTTTCTTAAATCTAAGCGATCTTTTCGTAGGCGTTTGCCCCCGATACAATCGGGGGATCGAATTGATTATAGAAACATGAGTTTAATTAGTCGATTTATTAGTGAACAAGGAAAGATATTATCTAGGCGGGTGAATAGATTGACCTTAAAACAACAACGATTAATTACTATTGCTATAAAACAAGCTCGTATTTTATCTTTGTTACCTTTTCTTAATAATGAGAAACGATTTGAAAGAAGCGAGTCGACGCCTATAACTACGAGTCTTAGAATTAAAAATAAATAAAATAGGCTTGCTCTTCAATTGAATCAAAATCAAACTTCAATCCGACTTCAAACGCGAATTGACGCCTTGTTCAAAAAAATTGAAAATTAAGATTTTAGTGTTGTGTCCTAAGAAAAAGTAAAAAAAAAAATAATTGAAGAATAAATCTTTTTTTATTGAACGTGTTTGTTCATTGTGACGGCTTTATCATATTATATCCTATTTTATCATACTAATTTCTACTCTACCTTCCCGAGTTAACTCGGCCAAGGAACTCCATTAAAAATTACAATGGATTTCTTCCAATCTCCTTATCTTATTTTAAGATCTCATTGGAAATCATATAAATACAATTCCTATTTAATATAGCTATTTGTGCAAGTATTTTACGGTTAAGGAGCAACTGCTCCTTGTACACATTGTGTATTAATGTACTATAACTATAGTATAGTTTATTGGCTCGGATTACTGCATTTATCCGAGTAATCCACAAACGCCGAAAATCTCTCTTTTGCCTACCTCTATCTTGATGAGCCGAAACTAAAGCTCTTATTTTCTGTTGAGTAATAGTCCGAGAAAGTCTTGAACGAGCCCCTCGAAAACTTGATGCAAATAAACGAATTTTTGTTCTACGTCTTCGAGCTATATATCCTCGTTTAATTCTAGTCATTGAATAAATAAATGAAACTTTGATGAATAACTAATTGATTTTTTTTTCTTTCAGTTATTTCCCTTTCCTAGTCTATTAATAACAAAACGGATCCTTCCAATGTATAAAATAAAAACTCCAATGGCTTTTGCTACTATAAACCTTCCCGACCACTATTTTTTTTTATAGACTTCTCAGCTCGAAATAAGAATAAGAAATTGTATTGATACTGGGTATCAAAAAATATAAAAAATAGTAGTAAATAGAAATAGGTATAGTGGTTTCCATCGTTTCTATGGTTGCTTCTTAAACGGTGAGGTCCTCTCTATACACCGGAGCCTACTCCCTCATTTCATTTAATCTTAATCAATTGTATTGTTAACTTGTACAGTTCACACTCTTTTGGCTCTACCCATCATTATCCAGTAATAGGTCTTTCACAACGAGACCCACCTATAACAGTAACGGTATTTTATTTAATTATGAAGATTTGCTGAGTAGCTGACCTTGTTAGTCCGTTCTTGCAGGAGTCAAGAGTTAAGAGCTAAGGGCATAATCTTTCTCCTTTTTAAATAGGATTTCCCTGCTTAATGAATACCATTTGATACCAATGGGAAATTCTTTCTCATCTTAAATTAAAAACGTAATTGATTGGATTTGTACTAATTTCAACCATAAATTAATTTGATACCACAATCGAAGGATATGATATATCTTAGATTTTTAGATATTTTCATTTTTCGTATAGTGAATGGTCTTTTTCCATTCTATCCTATTCACTGTTACTGATCACTTATACTGGATCAATTCTTTTCTTTTTGCCTAGTCCATGATCTGACCGAGTCGCACATACACCCTAGTACATGTTCCTCGTCGCTGAGGACATCCTCCAAGAGCGGGGGATTTCGTGACATTTTTGATTGGCTGTCGTGTGTTTCTAATAAGTTGTTTAATAGTTGGCATGTTGAATCATATACATAATGGGATGGTTTAGATCGATCCTAACCGGATAATTATGAATCATTTTTTATTAATGTATTGATAGAATATTTACAATATTGTATTAAACCTGGTAACAAGATAAAATATCAAATTGCATACTTGCGTGAAATCCTCTTATTTTTTATTCAACCGCTACAAGATCAACAAGTCCGTGAGCTTGGGCTTCTGTTGCTGACATAAAAACATCTCTTTCCATGTCTTCGGAAACAACCCATAAAGGTTTGCCCGTTCTTTGTACATAAACCTTTGTGAGGGTTTCGCGCAGCTTCAGTAGTTCTTCCGTTTCCAGGATAAATTCTCCCGTCCGTGCCTCATAAAAAGAAGTAGAAGGTTGATGGATCATTACCCTGATGAAATAACATAATAAATTATTATTCTATCTCGCGCGATGAACGGCGAAAAGAAAAATATAATAAAAAGAAAAAGATAGAATTGAACAACCGTACAGGCATCTTTTGCACATAGCATACGGCTCCTACACTGGAATTCACTTTATATACATATACCTTTTTTTATTTTACATTAAAGAAATATAAAATAAATTAGAGGGTATATCATATTCACATAGGTAAATGATCCAATAACCACCCTTCTTTTTGGGGTAGTTAAAAAAATACTACGATGGTTCCGTTGCTTTATATATTAATTTCGTCTGTTATTTAGCAATCCCAAAGTTTCTTTTTTTTTTTTCAAATATCAAATAAAAAAAAATTTGTCTTCTTTCAGAATAATATATATATTGTTTATATTATATTGTTAAGAGTTTTTCGGTGTGAAAACTAAAAAGTTTGTGGCGCTGAAATGGGTCTCCTGATATATCAGATAAAATAGGAAATACCCTTATCTCATACTACTCTTTCGATACATAATTTAACAATTTTGGAAAAAAAAAATTTCCTATCGAATTCTAAGTGCCATGCTATTATTACTTAATATTCATATTTCATATATCGCGAAGGCATAGTCTTGTCTTCTTTTTTCTCTCAAATCAAATAAAAAACTCATTGGCGCCAAGCGTGAGGGAATGCTAGACGTTTGGTAATTTCTCCTCCGACCAGAATAAAAGATCCCATTGAAGCGGCTAATCCCATGCATATTGTTTGTACGTCTGGTTGCACAAATTGCATAGTATCATAAATACCTAATCCAGGTATTACCCACCCGCCGGGAGAGTTTATAAACAAATACAGATCTGGGGTATCATCCTCTATACTGAGATATATCATAAGACCAATAAGTTGATTTGAGATCTCGTCATCAACCTCTTGGCCTAAAAAAAGTAATCTTTCTCGATAAAGTCGGTTGAGTGGGATAAAATTGTATCCCTTTCGGAACCGTACATGCATCTTTTAAGGCATACGGTTCAATACAAATCGCGAAAAAAAAAGAATCAATGTGTAGATTCGAGTTTTTTTCTTTCTTATTTATAATAAAGAAAAAAAATTCACTAAACTTAACTTATCGGACTAACTTTTCATTGATGTATTCTTTCATCGGAATTTAATCCAAATCACGATGTAATTTTCTTGTTCCTTAACGGTCTTCTTGAATTCTTTTAGGTTTATGCTCTACTCCGAGTAAAGATCTGATCGTTTTTGATTTGCATATATAGGCCAAACGCCCGAATACTACGTCTTTTTGCTACGATTTCTTTTTTTTTTCAAGTTATTTATGTCTCCCACCAAATAGTAAATATTCAATGCATTCATCATATTACTCAATTTATTAACAGTTTGAGATCACTTCTATTTATTTCGATTTATATTAGAAATTATAAATTGAATATTAGATAAATAAATTCTAAATAGAATATACTAGAGTATGATATTTTAAGTAGAAATCATAGATATATTATCAATTGGTTGTTTTTAAACGGAGCCTGGATATTTCATTTTATTGTTCGAACCAAGGCAACCATAAATTATTCTAAATTTCGAATATTAATCTGTATATCCCCTAAAAAATAGATTTCATTTTCTTCATTGTATTTCACGCTCCAAATTTTTGATGATTCAATCAATCTTTCTTGGGCGAAAGGGAGGATATCTCAATTGGGGGAAGAGAACGGGAAAATACCGTATAACCAAATATATCTGACAAGTCGCACTATACGTCAACCCACGATGCATCTTCGTCTCCAGGATTTCGAAAAGGTACTTGTGGAACACCAATAGGCATTAAATGAAAGAAAAATTAAGTACTATAATCTCACTTTAATGTGAAAGCGTAAAAGTAGGTTTATTGTCTTAATAATATTTTATCTTTTATCATATTTTATCCATAGATTAAAAAAAAAAAAAAGTTCATAAAAAAGGAAGACAGAATGAATAGAATGAATAAAGTCAATTTGTTTCAAATAGGTTTTTTCTTTTGGATGATGAACAAACCTAGATGCAGTTACTCATATAAAATGCTATCAACGCCCTACCATTGCGTATTGGTACTTATCGGGTATAGAATAAATCTGCTTCTTTTTGTTTCTACGAACAAAATTGTTCCATTATTATTAAAAGACATTCTTACTAAAAGAATAGAACAAATATTAATCCTTTCCCCGAGATAATCCACTAAAAAAATAAGTTCCATAGTATAGTTTTTTTTACAGTGCAATAAAGTTACATAGTGTCTATTTCTTAATTAAAAAAGGGGGGTATTTCCATGGGTTTGCCTTGGTATCGTGTTCATACGGTCGTATTGAATGATCCCGGCCGTTTGATTTCTGTCCATATAATGCATACAGCTCTGGTTGCTGGTTGGGCTGGTTCGATGGCTCTATACGAATTAGCTGTTTTTGATCCCTCTGATCCTGTTCTTGATCCAATGTGGAGACAGGGTATGTTCGTTATACCCTTCATGACTCGTTTAGGAATAACCAATTCATGGGGTGGTTGGAGTATCACAGGGGGGACTCTAACGAATCCGGGTGTTTGGAGTTACGAAGGTGTGGCTGGTGCACATATTCTGTTTTCTGGCTTGTGCTTTTTAGCAGCTATCTGGCATTGGGTCTATTGGGATCTAGAAATATTTTGTGATGAACGTACAGGAAAACCCTCGTTGGATTTGCCCAAGATCTTTGGAATTCATTTATTTCTCTCAGGGGTGGCTTGCTTTGGTTTTGGCGCATTTCATGTAACAGGATTGTATGGTCCCGGAATATGGATATCCGATCCTTATGGACTAACGGGAAGGGTACAAGCTGTAAATCCAGCATGGGGTGTGGAAGGTTTTGATCCTTTTGTTCCGGGAGGAATAGCCTCTCATCATATTGCAGCAGGAACTTTGGGCATATTAGCGGGTCTATTCCATCTTAGTGTCCGTCCGCCCCAACGTCTATACAAAGGATTACGCATGGGAAATATTGAAACTGTCCTTTCCAGTAGTATCGCTGCTGTCTTTTTTGCAGCTTTTGTAGTTGCTGGAACTATGTGGTATGGTTCAGCAACTACCCCGATTGAATTATTCGGTCCCACTCGTTATCAATGGGATCAAGGATACTTCCAACAAGAAATATATCGAAGAGTTAGTGCTGGGCTAGCAGAAAATCAAAGTTTATCTGAAGCTTGGTCTAAAATTCCTGAAAAATTAGCTTTTTATGATTACATCGGCAATAATCCGGCAAAAGGGGGATTATTCAGAGCGGGTTCAATGGACAACGGGGATGGAATAGCTGTCGGTTGGTTAGGACACCCTATCTTTAGAGATAAAGAAGGGCGTGAACTTTTTGTACGGCGTATGCCTACTTTTTTTGAAACATTTCCAGTTGTTTTGTTAGACGGAGACGGAATTGTTAGAGCCGATGTTCCTTTTAGAAGGGCAGAATCTAAATATAGTGTCGAACAAGTAGGTGTAACTGTTGAGTTCTATGGCGGTGAACTCAA